AAAGCAAGATCCCGAATAAGAAAACAGAAACCGAGGAAACCACAAGAGTGAAGACTAGTAGAGTCTCGTCTTTTGTCATTCTTTGCTCCTTTTTCACTCAATGATTCATTCGAATTTCCCAACCAAAAATTCTATATGTCTATTCTATGATATTTCTATATATATAGAATATGATATCTAATATGACACCCGATTTGTCAAAGGGATTGGATTGATGACTTACCCATTCAGTGACTTTGGCACTGGACGTTCCAAAAACGGGTACTATCGGATCGGGTGAATTAGAGAATAGACAGAGGTCCGTTGGCATTTCAGCTTCTCTTCTCCTTTCAGGGCCTATCCGAAAGAGAATCCAGGACCTCTTGGTCCTGAATATCAGAATAGGACGAAGGAACCGGCCTCCGCGGATATCTTTGCTTCGGAACAAAACAATTAGCATTAGGCTCGGTCAACTGGAATGTGTATTATCCATATGGGAGATCTTCCAATCGAGAAGATCCATCGATCTGAGACGAAGAGAAAGGGCCCATTTTCTTTACTTATTCAGTTAAACCAAGGATTCGTTATGGAAGCAGATAGCAACAACCATTTCATCAGACATGCGTATTTTTGATTATCCGGTGGATTTACACAGTTTCATTAATGCAAATTGTTTGATGTAGTTAGTACTCAGGTTGTTCGACGCTCAAGAATTCTTATTTAGGCAGTTCATATTATCCATACATAGTGTTTTGATCTAAGATTGCAATTCTTCCATGTTTCCGCAGTAGCATATTGTTCCATGGAGCTAGGGTCCAAAATAGGAATCAACAAGTGTTTCCACGACTCTACCGCCCGGCCAATCCTGTTCCACTGAATCCCCTCCCTTTTTCATGGCCACATATCTTTACGGCTAAGGAGTGGGAAATCTTTCTCCTGTTACACAAATGTTTCATTTCATCCGGGAAAAGCCACCTCTTTCTCCACAAACAATGTCTTTGTCATTTGATCCAGGAGCCTTCCGTTAGATAGGAACAGCTTTGCTAAATACTGAGAACTCTCGGATAGAGTATTAGAATGAAAAGACCATTAATTATATAAGGAAGAACCCAGGGTTCTAGCCCATTCCCATTCCTAAATCAATAATTCGTAGTGCTTTTGCCTTTCTTGCGTACTCCTGGTGAACCAGTTGCTAGCCATATGTTTAGGAGGCTTTTTTCTCCAGGTACTAAGCCGCTTTGCCATCTCTTCATCTTCATCTGCAAAGAATGCTCGACGTGAAAACACAGAGACAAAGGCCCGATCTTTGAATAGGAAAAAGAATGGATCCGAAGGGTCCCAAATCAATTGGCTTATTCGAAAAAAGCCTTCTTCTTTTAAAGATCTATCTCGTGTCTGGTACTGCATTGTTCCACTCTGCAAGAAGGTCGAATCAGTCTCTTGCACCTCCTCCTTTTTATGATAAATATACCAGAAATAATTCGAATAAATAGCAATCTCTGACAACTCATCCTCTTTAATCTGCTTGGACCCGCTCCAATACCCATAGGAAAATCCCCAGTCATATTCAGCGTACCTGTCCCTGCAATCAAATAGATTGTCCCAAGGGCCCCATATTCTAGGAGCCCAAGTTATGCTATTGAAAATTCGTTCCTCTAGCAGGTTTGACCATTCCGTTCCCTTTTTCAAACTCCACTTCTTTTCATATAGCAATCCCTGATCAAAGAGAGAACAATATCCATTTCAAAACATTTCTAATGGATTCCTTGGTTCGGACCGACGAAGTAATGGCACTCGATTATTATCAACCCGACTGCAACCTTTTTCTGTCGGTAAGGATTGCACCAGAGCACCTTCTACTTCTAATAGGCCATGAACTATAGATAGAGAAGAATCATTCTGAGCGAGTCCATAAGAAGCGACCCACTTTTTCATCGGTTCCGGGGGAAGACCAAAGATCTTGCGCGACCGGTCCGCCAGAAAAACTCAAAAGAGAAAGAAGTCTCGTTAATCTCTTCATGCTCGTTCCAAGTTCGAAGTACCGTTTGGCCAAAGAAAAACCCGCTTCCTGACACGATTGCCTCTTTATATAGATAGATAGATATAGGATCTATGGGGTTATTACTTAGAAGTCTATTTTGTACAAGAGCCCCTCCTATCTGATAGAAAAGGGTCCCATCATCCCGAGCCGTCTTATCTTGGCTCGCAAACCCCAAGTTTGTCTATGAAGAGCTAATCTAATTGTATTAGTTTCTATAATGGATTTCTTATGTGGAATACTAATGGATAGGGCCTCGTTGCTAAGTGCTACAAGATCTAGTGCACTGGAACTCGTGGTTATGGACCCGAATCTTTTAGTATGGAACATTGTCTTTTCCAAGTAAAAACCCCTAGTATATGAAAGAATGAGAAGGTGCTTTCGTTCTTGTGGAATAAGAAGCCCTCGTACCTTAATGAAAGGAAAATTTGACCAAATAGGATCGTCCAGTTCCTATAGAACCTATCACTAAAATACCCGATAGGGCTAAGCGGAACGAAAAGGGTTTTCCATGAGATGGTAAATGAAAACGATTAGCCCCACACGAGGTTTGGGAATAAGTGATTGTCTGATAATGAGCAAGGAATATACGTCTTTCTGCTAAAGAGGATCTATTAAACTCATAATTCATTAGATCCTTGTTAGCAATGTCAACTAAGTATCATAAGTAAATGGATCCCGGTTGTTCAATCCTTTGATAACCAAGGTCATTCTTTGCTAAAGAGAAATGATCACTATGAGTCAGACTGAATAGAATTGGATCCATTCCAAATAGCGAGAATTAGGATTCTTGATCCCTCTCAATCTCTCTTTCAATTCGAGGATCCAGAGAGGTGTTTTCATAGTCATCTCCGAATATTTGCCATCTCCGAATATTTTCGATTTCATTTTTCTATGGTATGTCTTTCTATATGAAAATTGGTTATTTACGATGTACGATGATCCCTGTTAAGCATCCATGGCTGAATGGTTAAAGCGCCCAACTCATAATTGGTAAATTTGCGGGTTCAATTCCTGCTGGATGCACGCGAACGGGAACGTTCCATAAGTCTATTGGAACTGGCTGTCTATCCACGGAATCTCATCCATCATCCATACATAACGAATTGGTATGGTATATTCATACCATAACATAAGAACAATAAGAACTCGAATTCTTATCGATACTGGAACTCAGAGCATAGGAGGGAAAGTCGATTTATGGATGGAATCAAATACGCAGTATTTACAGAAAAGAGTCTTCGTTTATTGGGAAAGAATCAATATACTTTTAATGTCGAATCGGGATTCACTAAGACAGAAATAAAGCATTGGGTCGAACTCTTCTTTGGTGTTAAGGTAGTAGCTGTGAATAGCCATCGACTACCCGGAAAGGGTAGAAGAATGGGACCTATTCTGGGACATACAATGCATTACAGACGTATGATCATTACCCTTCAACCGGGTTATTCTATTCCACTTCTAGATAGAGAAAAGAACTAAAGGAGAATACTTAATAATACGGCGAAACATTTATACAAAACACCTATCCCGAGCACACGCAAGGGAACCGTAGACAGGCAAGTGAAATCCAATCCACGAAATAAATTGATCCATGGACGGCACCGTTGTGGTAAAGGTCGTAATGCCAGAGGAATCATTACCGCAAGGCATAGAGGGGGAGGTCATAAGCGCCTATACCGTAAAATCGATTTTCGACGGAATCAAAAAGACATATCTGGTAGAATCGTAACCATAGAATACGACCCTAATCGAAATGCATACATTTGTCTCATACACTATGGGGATGGTGAGAAGAGATATATTTTACATCCCAGAGGGGCTTTAATTGGAGATACTATTGTTTCTGGTACAAAAGTTCCTATATCAATGGGAAATGCCCTACCTTTGAGTGCGGTTTGAACTATTGATTTACGTAATTGGAAGTAACCAATTAGGTTTACGACGAAACCTAGAAATCGATCACTGATCCAATTTGACTACCTCTACGGGATAGACCTCAACAGAAAACTGTTGAGTAACGGCAGCAAGTGATTGAGTTCAGTAGTTCCTCATAGAAAATTATTGACTCTAGAGATATGGTAATATGGAGAAGACAAAATTGTTTGAAGCACGCACAGAACCGGAAGCGCCCCTTGTTTCAAAGAGAGGAGGACGGGTTATTCACATTTAATTTGATGGTCAGAGGCGAATTGAAAGCTAAGCAGTGGTAATTAAGACCCCCGGGTGAAAATAGGGATGTCTCCTACGTTACCCATAATATGTGGAAGTATCGACGTAATTTCATAGAGTCATTCGATCTGAATGCTACATGAAGAACATAAGCCAGATGACGGAACGCAGAGACCTAGGATGTAGAAGATCATAACATGAGCGATTCGGCAGATTTGGATTCCTTTTCTATATATCCACTCATGTGGTACTTCATCATACGATTCATATAAGATCCATCTGTCTAGAGATCGTCATATACATCTAGAAAGCCGTATGCTTTGGAAGAAGCTTGTACAGTTTGGGAAGGGGTTTTTTGAGAAAAAAGAAGAATCTACTTCAACCGATATGCCCTTAGGCACGGCCATACATAACATAGAAATCACACGTGGAAGGGGTGGGCAATTAGCTAGAGCAGCAGGTGCTGTAGCGAAACTGATTGCAAAAGAGGGTAAATCGGCCACTTTAAGATTACCATCTGGGGAGGTCCGTTTGGTATCCCAAAACTGCTTAGCAACAGTCGGACAAGTCGGTAATGTTGGGGTGAACCAAAAAAGTTTGGGTAGAGCCGGATCTAAGTGTTGGCTAGGTAAACGCCCCGTAGTAAGAGGGGTAGTTATGAACCCTGTGGACCACCCCCATGGGGGCGGTGAAGGGAAAGCCCCCATTGGTAGAAAAAAACCCACAACCCCTTGGGGTTATCCTGCGCTTGGAAGAAGAACTAGGAAAAGGAAAAAATATAGTGATAGTTTTATTCTTCGTCGCCGTAAGTAAATACGTAACTAGGAATACGGAAAATTGCATTTTTGGAATTTGCAATAATGTGATGGGCGAACGACGGGAATTGAACCCGCGCATGGTGGATTCACAATCCACTGCCTTGATCCACTTGGCTACATCCGCCCCTTATCCAGCTAAAGGATTTTCTCCTTTTTCCATTCATCATTATTCTATTTATTCTGACCTCCATACCTCGATCGAGATAGTGGACATAGGATGCCACTCTTTAAAATGAAAAAAGGAGTAATCAGCTGTGACACGAAAAAAAACGAATCCTTTTGTAGCTCGTCATTTATTGGCAAAAATCGAAAAGGTCAATATGAAGGAGGAGAAAGAAACAATAGTAACGTGGTCCCGGGCATCTAGCATTCTACCCGCAATGGTTGGCCATACAATCGCGATTCATAATGGAAAGGAACATATACCTATTTACATAACAAATCCTATGGTAGGTCGCAAATTGGGAGAATTCGTGCCTACTCGGCATTTCACGAGTTATGAAAGTGCAAGAAAGGATACTAAATCTCGTCGTTAACTGAATTCAGAATAGAAAGATTAAGAATAAACAAAATTTATAGGATTCAAATAAAGTAAAGGTAGGCGGGTAATAACCTTATTTATGACAAGTTTCAAATTGGTAAAGTATACCCCTAGGATAAAGAAGAAGAAGAACGGTCTAAGGAAACTTGCAAGAAAAGTTCCAACCGATCGTCTACTTAAGTTCGAACGGGTTTTCAAAGCACAAAAACGCATACATATGTCTGTTTTCAAAGCACAAAGAGTTCTTGATGAAATTCGCTGGCGTTACTACGAGGAAACTGTTATGATACTGAATCTCATGCCTTATCGAGCATCTTATCCCATCTTAAAGTTGGTTTATTCAGCAGCAGCAAATGCTACTCATTATAGAGATTTCGACAAAGCGAGTTTATTCATCACTAAAGCCGAAGTCAGTAGGAGTACTATTATGAAAAAATTAAGACCTCGGGCTCGAGGACGTAGTTCTCCTATAAAAAAAACCATGTGTCATATAACAATTGTACTAAATATAGTAAAGAAATAGAAATAATCTTTAAATCAATCTAAGATTTCGATTCTCAGTAAAAAAAATAGAATAGAAAAATATGGGACAAAAAATAAATCCACTCGGTTTCAGACTTGGTACAACCCAAAATCACCATTCCTTTTGGTTCGCACAACCAAAAAATTATTCTGAAGGTCTACAGGAAGATAACAAAATACGGAATTGTATCAAGAACTATATACAAAAGAATAGGAAAAAAGGCTCGAATAGAAAAATAGAAGCAGACTCAAGTTCCGAAGTAATTACAAATATTGAAATTCAAAAAGAAATTGATACAATCCACGTCATAATCCATATTGGATTCCCCAATTTATTAAAGAAAAAAGGAGCAATCGAAGAATTAGAAAAAAATCTCCAAAAGGAGGTGAATTCTGTAAACCAGAGACTTAATATTGCTATCGAAAAAGTTAAAGAACCTTATAGACAACCTAACATTCTTGCCGAATATATAGCTTTCCAATTAAAAAATAGAGTTTCATTCCGAAAGGCAATGAAAAAAGCCATTGAATTAACTAAAAAAGCGGATATAAAAGGAGTAAAAATCAAAATTGCAGGGCGTTTAGCAGGAAAAGAAATTGCACGTGCCGAATGCATCAAAAAAGGTAGACTTCCCCTCCAAACAATTCGCGCTAAAATTGATTATTGCTGCTATCCAATTCGAACCATCTATGGAGTATTAGGTGTAAAAATTTGGATATTCGTAGAAGAAGAATAACTAAGCTTGTCTTCCCATTCTGGCCAGTGATAGAATAAAAAAAAAAGCAAGAGCCTTATCTTTCCCGAAATCCCTGAAAAAAAGAAGAAATTATACCTCTTTCTACAAGATTTAATGAAAATTAAAAAAATCTTTTAATATAATTGCTATGCTTAGTGTGTGACTCGTTAGTTTTTTCTTTAGGGGGAAAATGAAGATTCAAAAAAAATTGACTGAACCCTACTAAAAATAGAAAAAACTTAGTAATTATAGAAAATTAACTAATAACCAACCTATTGCTTCGTATTGTCGAGATCCTAATTAAAAAACAGTCACTATGTGAATAAATACATCTATCATAAATGAATAGATCCATCATATAGTTGTAGCAACTGCATTTTTTTCTCTAAAAAAGAAAGAGGATTCTAGGTTGTGAAGCAAAACTAAAGGGATGTGGATAAAAGGAGGGATGATAGATAGAAGGAAGAATAATAAGAAGGATATAGGATTCCAATGTGTATGGTCTATGAATGACATCATAAAAGGCAATGTGATAAAGCATCAATAAAAAAAAAAAAGAAGGAACTCAAAATCGTAACTTGAAACAATAAATAAAAATTTAAAACAATAATAAGGAGCAGCTCGGGTTAATAAAACTGAGAAAATTGACTCGGAAAGAAATTTTTTGGAAGCTCCATTGCAGGATTCAAACCTAAGCATTAAAAGAGAAGCTGTGGGAACGACAAAACCTATGACTCCATAGGATTTTTTTGAAAAGAATCCTAATACTTCATTGGGTGGGATGGCGGAACAAACCAAAAAAATTGCTTTATTTGGTAAGGTTATAAATTAACAAATAAGCAAATAAGACAGTAAAGAGTAAATATTCGCCCGCGAAATCTTTATTGGATTTGAATACTTTACCACGATTTAATAAGAGTAAAAAAAGGGGGATTCCTTAATTAAAAAAGATTACATTCTCTACAAATTACAAATGGAGAATTAAGAAATTCAAAATTCAAAAAAAAAAAACTAACTTTTTCTATTATATATTGATGTGTATTTATCCATAATATTTTTATAAATAATGGAATTAGAGAAATTTGCACGCTTTCTTATTTCATTCGCGAGGAGCTGGATGAGAAGAAACTCTCATGTCCAGTTTTGCAGTAGAGATGGAACTAAGAAAAAACCATCGACTATAACCCCAAAAGAACTAGATTTCGTAAACAACATAGAGGAAGAATGAAGGGAAAATCCGGCCGAGGCAATTGTATTTGTTTTGGTAGATATGCTCTTCAAGTACTTGAACCTGCTTGGATCACAGCGAGACAGATAGAAGCAGGACGAAGAGCAATGACACGATATGCACGTCGTGGGGGAAAAATATGGGTCCGTATTTTTCCCGACAAACCAGTAACAATGAGACCCACAGAAACACGTATGGGCTCGGGAAAGGGATCCCCCGAATATTGGGTAGCTGTTGTTAAACCAGGTCGAATACTTTATGAAATGAGCGGAGTATCCGAAACTATAGCTAGAGCAGCTATCTCCATAGCTGCCAGTAAAATGCCCATACGAAGTCAATTTCTCCGATTAGAGATATAGAACTCCAAAAAAGAGTATTGAGGATAAAAAACCCCGGGTTTTTTTCTGGGATGACAATATTTATGTCATCCTTTTTTTTGCATTGAAATAACAAATTGAAATCAAAATAATATGATTCAACCTCAGACCCTTTTAAATGTAGCGGATAACAGTGGAGCTCGAAAATTGATGTGTATTCGAGTCATAGGAACTGCTGGTAATCAGCGATATGCTCGTATTGGTGATGTTATTGTTGCTGTAATCAAAGACGCATTACCCCAAATGCCTCTAGAAAGATCCGAAGTAATTCGAGCTGTAATTGTACGTACATGTAAAGAATTCAAATGCGAAGACGGTATAATAATACGCTATGATGACAATGCAGCAGTTATCATTGATCAAAAAGGAAATCCAAAAGGAACTCGAGTTTTTGGCGCAATTGCTGAGGAATTGAGAGAATTGAATTTTACTAAAATAGTTTCATTAGCTCCTGAAGTATTATAAATACTAGTAGACAAGATATAGATCAAAGAAAAAATTAAAAAATTAGTAGATTGTGTCTCACGTATATGCTTTAAAATTCAAAATTCAAAGAAAAAGAAAAACATGTTGATTATAGAAAAATTAGGAGGAACCTAGAATTAGAGTTTTATGGGCAAGGACACTATTGCTGATTTACTAACCTCTATAAGAAACGCAGACATGAATAAAAAGGGAACTGTTCGAGTAGTATCTACAAATATTACCGAAAACATTGTTAAAATACTTCTACGAGAGGGTTTTATTGAAAGTGTTCGGAAACATCAGGAAAGTAACAGATATTTCTTGGTTTCAACTTTGCGACATCAAAAGAGAAAGACTAGAAAAGGAATATATAGAACTAGAACCTTTTTAAAGCGTATCAGCCGACCCAGCTTACGAATTTATGCCAACTATCAAGGAATTCCTAAGGTTTTGGGCGGAATGGGAATTGCAATTCTTTCTACCTCTCGAGGTATAATGACAGATCGAGAGGCTCGACTAAACAGAATTGGGGGAGAAGTCTTATGTTATATATGGTAATGGCCCCGCCTATAGTACCTAAATTCTATCTCAAATGTCCTATTTTGAAAATAAAAATAGAAAAATAGGAGAAAAAAATATGATAGAAAAAAAAAATAGGAGAGAAAAAAAAAACTCGAGAGAAGCAAAAGTCATTTTCGAGGGTTTAGTTACGGAAGCCCTACCCAATGGAATGTTCCGCGTTCGCCTAGAGAATGACACCATCATCCTGGGCTATATTTCAGGAAAGATCCGGTCTAGTTCTATACGAATACTAATGGGGGATAGGGTCAAAATTGAAGTAAGTCGTTATGATTCAAGCAAGGGACGTATAATTTATAGACTTCCCCATAAGGATTCGAAGCGTACCGAAGACTCGAAGGATACTGAAGATTTGAAGGATACCAAAGATTCAAAGGATTAGGTTTTTCTTTTTTATAAAGTAAGAAATTCCAAGTTTCAAAATTTAAGTGAAGAGACTTATTTTTTCCAAAAGAGTAGATTCATAGTTTAAGAAAAAAATACCTAAATATGAAAATAAGAGCTTCCGTTCGCAAAATTTGTACAAAATGTCGACTGATTCGTAGGCGTGGGCGAATTAGAGTTATTTGTTCCAATCCGAAGCATAAACAAAGACAGGGGTGATCTTTCGAAAAAGGAGCTTTCCTCTCTAAAAATTCAAAAAAGTACCCACGGAAATGTCCAAATTTCAAATAAAAAATTTTAAGTAAAGGATATATTTTACCCTGAAACGGATATCTTTGTATCTTTTTTTCTTTTTGTTATTCCTAACTCATATTTATGAGATAATAAAATATGACAAAAGCTATACCAAAAATAGGTTCACGTAAGAAAGTGCGTATTGGTTTGCGTAAGAATGCCCGCTTTAGTTTACGGAAGAGTGCACGTAGAATAACAAAAGGGGTTATTCATGTTCAAGCCAGTTTCAACAATACCATTATAACTGTTACAGACCCGCAAGGTCGGGTGGTTTTCTGGTCCTCCGCAGGTACTTGTGGATTCAAAAGCTCAAGAAAAGCATCACCCTACGCGGGTCAAAGAACAGCAGTAGATGCTATTCGTACAGTGGGTTTGCAACGAGCAGAAGTTATGGTAAAAGGGGCTGGTAGCGGAAGAGATGCCGCATTACGAGCCATTGCTAAAAGTGGTGTACGGTTAAGTTGTATACGCGATGTAACACCTATGCCGCATAATGGATGTCGACCCCCTAAAAAAAGACGTCTGTAAAATAATTAAATCGCTTTCAAGAGAAATAAACGATTCAATGATTAAATAATAATACTAGTCTATTATGGTTCGAGAGGAGGTAACAGGATCCACTCAAACACTACAGTGGAAGTGTGTTGAATCAAGAGTAGATAGTAAGCGTCTTTATTATGGTCGTTTCATTCTGTCACCGCTTAGAAAAGGTCAAGCAGATACTGTTGGTATTGCCTTGCGAAGAGCTTTACTTGGAGAAATAGAAGGAACATGTATCACACGCGCAAAATTTGAAAACGTGCCACACGAATATTCTACAATAGTCGGTATTGAAGAATCCATACAAGAAATTTTACTAAATTTGAAAGAAATTGTATTGAGAAGTAATCTCTATGGAGTTAGAGACGCATCAATTTGCGTCAAAGGTCCTAGATACATAACCGCTCAAGATATCATCTTACCGCCTTCTGTAGAAATCGTTGATACGACACAACCTATAGCTAACTTGAGAACGCCCATTGATTTCTGTATTGAGTTACAGATCAAGAGAGATCGCGGATATAATACGGAACTCCGAAAGAACTCTAAAGATGGAAGTTATCCTATAGATGCTGTATCCATGCCTGTTCGAAATGTGAATTATAGTATTTTTTCTTGTGGGAATGGAAATGAAAAACATGAGATACTTTTTCTAGAAATATGGACGAATGGAAGTTTAACTCCTAAAGAAGCGCTTTATGAAGCTTCTCGTAATTTGATTGATTTTTTTCTTCCTTTTCTACACGCAGAGGAAGAAGACACTAGTTTCCAAGAAAATCAAAAAAGGTTTACTCCACCCCTTTTAACCTTTCAAAAAAGATTAACAAATCTAAATTTAAAGAAAAACAAAAAAAGAATTCCATTGAATTGTATTTTTATTGATCAATTAGAATTGCCTTCTAGAACGTATAATTGTCTCAAAAGGGCCAATATACATACACTATTGGACCTTTTGAGTAAGACTGAAGAAGATCTTATGAGAATTGACAGTTTTCGTATGGAAGATGGAAAACAGATATGGGACACTCTAGAGAAGCATCTCCCAATGGATTTACCTAAGAACAAGTTCTTGCTTTAAATCCATTGCAATTTTTTCCTCTTCTTCTTTTTCGAGTTAGAATAAAAAGAAAACAATTTTGCATCTTTGGGACAATCTATATTTTAGCGAAATGGATCATAATAAAATAGATTTTAGGTATCTAGGGAAGATTCACTTGGAAGTAACTATTTCCTAGATACCCATGCAGGGGACTTCGCGGTTAAATGAATCAACCCCAAAAATCCCTAAAAAAGACCTAAAGTTAAGGATTTATCAATGGGTAATGTTGCTCCAATACCTAACCAAAGAGCTACTGCAGTACCGATTAAAAAAACGGTCGTAGCTACTGGTCGACGAAAAGGATTTTGGAATTTATTGACATTCTCTAGAAAGGGTACTGTCAATAAGCCCGTTGGCACAGAAACCATTAAGAGAACGCCCAATAACTTATTGGGTACTGTACGGAGTATTTGAAATACGGGAAAAAAGTACCACTCGGGTAATATTTCCAAAGGAGTTGCAAAAGGATCCGCCGGTTCACCAATCATTGACGGCTCGAGAATCGCTAAACCTACATTACATGCAATAGTACCTAGAATTACTACTGGAAAAATGTATAAAAGATCGTTGGGCCACGCAGGTTCCCCGTAATAATTATGCCCCATCCCTTTAGCTAATTTTGCTCTTAATACAGGATCATTTAAGTCAGGTTTCTTTGTTATTGGGATAGGTGAATTCTTTAGGATCCATCCCCCAAAGGAACCGGACATGAGAATTTTTCATCATCCGGCTCGAGCAAGAGTGAAAGAAATAAGACCGTAGAGGATCCACAAGGGTATATAATGACTCAATGGCTCAAAGTAAGAACAGCTTTATCAGATTATCTTTTCCGAAGTTGCGCCTCTAACTACTCATAGAAAAGAATCCTATTCTTATGCGTAAATGCTCAATATCCAAGTGGGCTTACAAATTTGATCATGATCAATTGCTTTGTGGATTGTCTCTTGATTAGTTGGCGTTTATCCCCTCAATATCTCAAGTTTCTTACGTCCAAACAAAGTATTTACTTGTTACTAATAAAAAATCGAAAAGTTTAGCCTACGTTCTTCCTTAGATTTCTTCTTTTACTCCGATAGTATTGCGGATCGAAATCGATGCAAAGAAAATGAATGCATTTCCATACTATAATAAAAAGTCAGTGTAATAAATATAGAATTGAATCATATCACACGACTTATTCCATTTATACTCTATGGGATCTTACGGAGCCTGTTCATGGATGATATGTTTGGGGTATGATCATAGAAAAAATTCTCCTCGAGTGAACCAGCCTATCCTTCCTAGATAAGGGACTTACGTGTTGATTGGATGCGGAGACACTTTTGGTCGTGAAATCTAATGTGGCAGATCCAATTCTCTATCTGCATGGCCAAATCAATAATTCAAGTCACACACTCCCATAATCCGCCTTATTTTCTTTCGTAAAATTAACTTCAACTATTTGTATCAAAATACTTCAGAGTTGAAGAGAAGTATCCAAATGACATGTCTTATTTTACAATAACCCATGTTTGTAGCAATGAAATACCACAACCTACCCGGTATGATATATGAGAATTAGAATTCTCTATGATATGTGTTCCCTATAAAGGACCCGAAATACCTTGCTTACGTATCATTGGAAAGTGCATTAACATAAATACGGCGGTAAGCAGAGGTAGTACAAAGGTGTGTAAACTATAAAAACGAGTCAAAGTAGATTGGCCCACACTAGCACTTCCGCGTAATAACTCTACTAAAGGGGATCCTATTACCGGAATCGCTTCAGGTACACCTGTCACAATTTTGACTGCCCAATAACCAATTTGATCCCAAGGCAAAGAATAACCGGTTACGCCAAATGATGCAGTCAATACAGCCAAAACCACACCTGTGACCCAAGTTAATTCACGGGGTTTTTTAAATCCACCTGTGAGATACACGCGAAATACGTGCAGGATCATCATTAGAACCATCATACTTGCTGACCATCGATGAACTGATCGGATTAACCAACCAAAGTTGGCCTCCGTCATTATATATTGAACGGAAGAAAAAGCCTCCGTAACGGTTGGTCGGTAATAAAAAGTCATAGCAAAACCAGTAGCGACTTGTACTAGAAAACAAGTAAGTGTAATTCCCCCTAAACAATAAAATATGTTGACATGAGGAGGAACGTATTTACTAGTTATATCATCCGCAATTGCCTGAATCTCAAGACGTTCCTCAAACCAATCATATACTTTATTGAGATAGGTAACTAGCCCGACTCCCCCTCCGAGAGCCGTATATGAAAATTTCATCTCGTACGGCTCAAGCAGAAACACACAAATTTTCAACGGATATTAGAAAAAAGGTTCAAAACTTCATCAGCCACGAGATTGGATTAATTTGCCTTGAAGATATGAAATAAGAAAAATCCAGAATTTCTTCTTTGTGATGATAATGCCAAAAAATCTCAAGTTGGCTCATCTGTCTTTCTTTCCCTTATGTTGATCATTAGAGGCCTCTTGACTTTTCTCTTCTCTATTTTTTTTTTATTTATTTTTTTTTTTAAAATAAAAATAAAATAGTGGTTTTCTGATAGAAATTATCTTGTTGCGATCCTATGAATCAGTTCAATTAAAACCTTAGATTCATACTAGAGCCACGATGATTGAATCTCAAGCTAAACAAAAGGCAAGGGTTCTTCGAATAAGAACCGCTTGATGATCATTTATTGAATCGATGTAATGACTCGACAAAATCGAAAGAAAAAAGTTGTCTTTTGGGCAAACAAAATTGGAAGGAAGAAAATTTCTTTTTTTATTAAGAACTACTTGAATTTTTTTTTTTCAGTCTGGTTGCGAGGTCTAAATAGTGAGTATGAATCATAGTTCCATTTTTTTTTCTTGATCCACTCTATGTATTTCGTGTTCCAGATACTAGAATAAATAATATCCGACGAATTAGAATCATCTTGATAGAGATAACAGGACCTTTCTATGTATTATCAATAGGATCAATTCTAACAAGTCACACACTCATATTCCAGAGATACAAAAACAAAAAAATCCACAGTCGAACTACCAGAATGTCTAGAAAAGTGGAGCTTAAAGTAGAAAGACCTTTTTTTGGATGGAAAAACTATGACTTCATAGTTTTAGTTAGTAGAAACCTAATTCATTAAAATTCCGTCTAGTAAAACAGAAGAATTATAAATTTCTAAAATGATAGATAGGAATATCGCAAATAAAGCCATTGCGACCCCCATAAAAGGAGTAGTCCCCCAACCCGGAGCGACTTTCCCATACTCCGAATTCAAGGGTTTCAATAAACTACCTGCGCCAGTTCGTTTTGGCCTAGGCCTAGAACTCTCTTCAACGGTTTGTGTAGCCATAAATTCTATTTAATCATTGGTGTTGACTTTGTATACTATTCCGTTGTAGTTGTAAATACACGATCTTTTCATGGATCCATTGTAATCTTGAAATTCTATAAAAATGGAAACAGCAACTTTAGTCGCCATCTCCATATCTGGTTTACTTGTAAGCTTTACTGGGTATGCCTTATATACCGCGTTTGGGCAACCCTCTCAACAATTAAGAGATCCATTCGAAGAACATGGGGACTAATTGAAGTAAGAAGTCTCCCAGATGGGGAGACTTCTTACTTCAATTAAATTATTTCATTTTTTAGTCGGAACCTTAGGAGGTTCTCGGAAGAAGATAGCGAAAAAAATTATCCCTAAAGTTGAAACTAAAAGGAACGTATAAACCAATGCTTCCATAGATTCGATCGTGGTTTATTTACAATTATAACTTCCACACCTATTCACTTGTCATTTGGGATCATTTCCCATATAAAAAAAGAGTCAAAGAAAGGACAGGAGATTTTCCCATGTCAAATCAAAAAAGATAGGTGAAAGATACCATAGCAATGTGGTATCAGACTGCCTGCCTTCTTGTAGTTGGATCTCCAACTTTTTGGAATGTTCCAAATTCCACTTGAGCATCCAAATCTGGATCAATACCAGCAAAAACGTCTCGGAACAAGGTTCGAGCGCCATGCCAAATGTGTCCGAAAAAGAAGAGCAAAGCAAAGGTAGCATGACCAAAAGTGAACCAACCCCTTGGACTGCTGCGAAAAACACCATCCGATTTCAAAGTAGCTCGATCTAATTCAAAAATTTCCCCTAATTGGGCACGCCTCGCATATTTTTTTACAGTAGCAGGATCAGAATAACTTACTCCATTAAGTTCGCCACCATAGAACTCCACCGTTACGCCTACTTGTTCAACGCTATATTTGGATTCTGCTCTTCTAAAAGGAACGTCCGCTCTTACAATTCCCTCTTCATCTACCAAAACTACCGGAAATGTTTCAAAAAAAGTAGGCATACGACGTACAAAAAGCTCGCGTCCTTCTTTATCTCTAAAGACGGGATGTCCTAACCATCCAACAGCTATTCCATCCCCATTGTCCATGGAGCCTGCTCTGAATAATCCCCCCTTTGCCGGATTATTACCAATATAATCATAAAAGGCTAATTTTTCGGGAATTTTAGACCAAGCTTCTGATAAACTAAGATTTTCGGCTAACCCATCACTAACTCTTCGATATATTTCTTGCTGAAAATATCCCTGATCCCACTGATAACGAGTAGGCCCAAATAATTCGATTGGGGTAGTTGCTGATCCATACCACATAGTTCCGGCAACTACGAAAGCTGCAAAAAAAACAGCAGCGATACTACTGGAAAGTACAGTTTCAATATTGCCCATACGTAATCCTTTGTATAGACGTTGAGGCGGACGGACACTAAGATGGAATAAGCCCGCTAATATGCCCAAAGTACCCGCAGCAATATGATGCGAAGCTATTCCTCCCGGAACGAAAGGGTCAAAACCTTCCGCACCCCACGCAGGATTTACAGCTTGTACTTTTCCAGTTAGTCCATAAGGATCGGACACCCATATCCCGGGACCATACAAACCCGTTACATGAAATGCACCAAAGCCAAAACAAGCCACCCCTGCAAGAAATAAATGAATTCCAAAGATCTTGGGCAAATCCAAAGAGGGTTTTCCCGTCCGCTCATCACAGAATATTTCTAGGTCCCAATAAACCCAATGCCAGATAGCTGCCAAGAAACACAATCCAGAAAACACAATATGCGCACCTGCCACACCTTCATAACTCCAAATACCCGGATTCGTTACAGTTCCTCCTGAAATACTCCAACCACCCCACGAATTGGTTATTCCTAAACGAGTCATGAAGGGGATGACGAACATACCTTGTCTCCACATTGGATCCAGAACAGGATCAGAGGGATCAAAAACCGCTAATTCGTATAAAGCCATCGAGCCGGCCCAACCAGAAACTAGAGCTGTGTGCATTATATGCACCGCAAGCAATCGACCCGGATCATTCAATACGACAGTATGAACACGATACCAAGGCAAACCCATGGAAATACCCCCTTAGCAAAGAAAAATAGACACGATGTCGCTTTATTTTATCGCATTGGAAAAGACTATCCATATCCTATGTAGCTAACCCTTCTAGGGGATTCTGTGTCAGAAAGCGTGAATATTTATTTCATTCCATTAAAAATAAGAAGCCAATTCTGTTCGTAAGAAGAAAGAGAAGCAGATCTATTCTATACTCGATAAGTGGCAATATGCAATGGGTAGCTTGGGCTATTTGGAAAAACGAAGAATAGATCCCTAATCCCTCTTTGTTTATCATTCGAATCGCAGACTCCTTTTTCTTTATTCAACCTGTCTTACCTTCCTTATATGTATAATCTTTCAATCTATGTATTAATAGAATCTATAGTATTCTTATAGAATAAGAAAAAAATGAAGATAATAAACTGCGGATTCTTTCTTTCTCTTTCATTCTTACGTTTCCATATTAAAGTGTAGTTTTCTTACTAAAATTTAATAATATTAATCTATTATGCCCATTGGTGTTCCAAAAGTACCTTACCGGATTCCCGGAGATGAAGAAGCGACTTGGGTGGACTTATACAATGTTATGTATCGAGAAAGGACACTTTTTTTAGGTCAAGAGATTCGTTGCGAGATCACGAATCATATTACAGGTCTCATGGTATATCTCAGTATAGAAGATGGAATTAGCGATATTTTTTTGTTTATAAACTCCCCCGGTGGGTGGCTAATCTCAGGAATGGCTATTTTTGATACGATGCAAACGGTGACACCAGATATATATACAATATGCCTCGGAATAGCTGCGTCCATGGCCTCCTTCATTCTGCTTGGAGGAGAACCCACCAAGCGTATAGCATTCCCTCACGCTAGGATTATGCTTCACCAACCCGCTAGTGCTTATTATCGGGCAAGGACACCAGAATTTTTACTAGAAGTTGAAGAGTTACACAAAGTTCGGGAAATGATAACAAGGGTTTATGCACTAAGAACAGGCAAGCCTTTTTGGGTTGTATCCGAAGACATGGAAAGGGATGTTTTTATGTCAGCAGACGAAGCCAAAGCTTATGGACTTGTCGATATTGTAGGGGATGAAATGATTGACGAGCACTGCGATACTGATCCAGTATGGTTTCCAGAAATGTTTAAGGATTGGTAATGGCTGGATTTCTTGTAAATTTATTTCAAACCTAAATTCAGGTTTTATGTGATTTTCTAGAAACTAGAAATACTTCATGATGATGAATCGTCAGGTTAAGATCGATCTAAACCAATCTTTTTTTCTATATACATACGACATGCCCACGATTAAACAACTTATTAGAAATGCAAGACAGCCAATACGAAATGCTAGAAAAACGCCCGCGCTTAAAGGATGTCCTCAGCGTCGAGGAACATGTGCTAGGGTGTATGTGTGACTCGTTCAGATCATGAGTTCAAACAACGAAGACAATTTTTGAAGTATCCATGATCGGTACCAATGAATCGGATAAAGAAGTTCTATCCTAGATTTCTATGGTATATGGAATTTATGGTTTCCTTTGGTGCAAATCCAATCATCTAGATTGGATTTGGAAGAAGCAATTCCCCCATTGGTAGCAAAAGGTTATCCATTAAGCGGAGGAAATAGTAATAAAAAGAAAAAGTCTTATGCTCTTTTATCTTAAAAGAACGGACTAAAGGGTCAGCTACTTAGCCAACTTTCATAATTAAATACCGTCACTGTATGAATAACTCTTATTGTGAAAAGAGCTATTTACTCTATAATGGATAGGTAGAGCCAAAGAATGTGAACTATACAAGTTCACAATACCTTTTGATGAAAGAAAGGGCTCCGGTGTATAGAGAGGGCCTCACCGTTTAAAAAGGAACCATAGAAACGATGGAATCCACTGTTTTTTAGTATCGTTAGAATTTGTTATTTCTATGCGAAATAACTGAAAGGAATAGAATAAAAAATTGTGGTTGGGAAAGTTATAGTAGCAAAAGCCATTGGAATTCATATTTTATATATCGGAATAATCCGTTTTGTTATTAATGGGAAAAAAGGCGGTTAAAAAAAGAGAAACCATTAGTTATTAATTAAGGTTAATTTGATTCAATGACCAGAGTTCCGCGAGGATATGTAGCTCGGAGACGACGAACAAAAATGCGTTCATTTGCTTCAAACTTTAGAGGGGCCCATTTAAGACTTAATCGAATGATTACTCAACAAGTAAGAAGAGCTTTTGTTTCTTCTCATCGAGATAGAGGCAGGCAAAAGGGGGATTTTCGGCGTTTGTGGATCACTCGGATAAACGCAGCAACACGGATATATAAAGTATTCGATAGTTATAGTAAATTAATACACAATCTGTACAAGAAAGAATTGATTCTTAATCGTAAAATACTTGCACAAGTAGCTGTATCAAATCCAAACAATCTTTACACGATTTCCAATAAAATAAAGACCATCAATTAAAGGGATAAAAAGTAATATACAGAAATAATTAAAACCGAATTCCCGGAGAGGGAACTCCGGGAAGATACAATAAATTAAGATTAAGCGGTAGGAATCAACGAGCATGTTGCAATAAATAAAAAACTATTTCTTTTTCCCTTTTTTCTTTCTTATAACAAACAAAAGAATCAAAACAGGGGTACTTTCTTTATATATGAGTCTGACCTTTTCTTTCGAATAAAACATCAACAATCGGAACTTAGGTTTCGATTGTTGTTTCTTAAATTCTGGTTGGAGTTTCTTAAGTTTCGATTGGAATTGAACTTTTGTGTTAATTGAGGAATATGTCTATTTTTTCTGTGTCTAGGACCAGTAATTATTGAAATTGACTGGCCTTGAAATTGCTTCTCATTCTCATAGTTACGAAATGGTAAGAAAGATAAAATACGAGCCTGTTTTATAGCAAGAGTAATTAATCGTTGTTGTTTCAAGGTTAGTCTATTTATTCGTCTGGATAATATTTTTCCTTGTTCACTAATAAATCGATTAATTAAACTCATGTTTCTATAATCAATTCGATCCCCCGGGCCAATTCGAGAACGCCTGCGAAAAGGTTGTTTGGATTTACGAAAAGGTTGTTTGAGTTTACGAAAAGTTTGCTTGGATTTTTGAAAAATTTGTTTTGATTTACGAAAGGGTTGCTTAGATTTACGAAAAAGTTGTTTAGATATATACATGCTTTATTCCTTATTTAAAAATTGAAAAAATAAAAAAATGGATTTCTTTATTTTAGTAATTTTGGATCCAGAAGAAGTAGTCTTTCTTTGGTCCATATATTATTTGATTCATATACTATATATAAAATAGAAAAATCAAATAAAAAGCTTCTATACATATGAAATAATATCTACCTAAAATCAGATGAGTTGATTTGTATTTTGTATTCTATCTATGTTCTATATATTAAATAAAAAGTTCTTACTCTTTCTGTTCTTTGGAAAAATCTAACACACGATGTTCCTATTTCTTTATTTCGTTATGAGTCGTATGCTTGCGACAATAACGACAAAATTTTCGTAATTCTAATTGTCCGGGTGTATTCTGACGATTCTTTTGAGTACTATATCTAGAAATCCCCGTCGATTGCTTATCGGCACCCTTTCGAACACAACTGATACATTCCAAAATAACTCTGATTCTAACATCTTTGCCCTTGGCCATGAACCTCCTTTCCTTTTTGGATCGACTTAACTTAATTCTTATACCTATTCTTTTATTCTTCTATTTAGGATAGGATCCGAAGAAGAAGAATAAAATCCATAGAAGTTCCTAACTAAAAATGTGATTTCTAAAGATTTTGTTGTAATTCTTCAAATTCTCTAACGAATGCAATCCAATAGAATAACAAATTTTTGAAATTTGTAAATTAAGTAATAAAAAATAGAAAAATAATTAAAGAATACAATCCTTGTCAAATTAGCAAAGATTTTGCTTCGAAATCCTTTCATTCATTTAATTAAAATAGTAAGCCAGCCTCTTTCTATGCTCTGATTTGTGAGGCTTGACTTAGCTTGAATACCGCTTTTATTTTAATTTAATTTCTGTTTTCCAAAATGAGATTTACCGAATTTTTCATTACTCTGAGGTTCAACCCAATTCATCTTTTCTTTCTTTTTACTTCGTATACTAAAAAAGAATTAAAAAAGGGCAAATTTTCGTCATGTCACGAAGAATTCTATCTCTGGCATAGGAATAACTAGAATTAAAAAAAAGGGAACGACAAAGCATCTGGGAATAAACGATTAATTTCTATCAATAAACCTGCTAAAGCTCCAAACCATAGAGTACTTAGCACGGGTGCTACAGAAAGATATGTTTTTATATCCCGCATTGAAAATCCTCCTTTCTTATTGGAATACATATATGATCAGATACTCTTGCCCACGATCGTTTGTATTTCTTTTGTTTAGGCGAAATTTCTAACTAAAAAACAAAATCAATATTCTATATATATAGAATGAACCATATAGACGAGATTTTCCTATCCCTAAAAAAGAAAAAAACGACCCCTTCCCTTCTTCCTATACATTACTAAGGAATAGTAATCTTTCTTTTATAGGGGAAATTGGATTGGATTTTAGATGTATGCCCTTCCTTGATTATATGAGACCAAAAGCAAAAAATGACAAGAAAGTTTTATATAGATGGAGAAATAGAAGAAAATTACGATGTGGAAAACAAGAAAGAAATTGTGTATAATGGCATTGTACAACAATTTGGAAAAGGGATGTAGCGCAGCTTGGTAGCGCGTTTGTTTTGGGTACAAAATGTCACAGGTTCAAATCCTGTCATCCCTACCTATTACTTCTCTCTTCTTTATGAACAGTAGCGATGAGCAGTAGCGGGGAGATCGATTAAAGTGGATATAACTTGAATTTTTGGATACTATACGTACGTGAGACACGTTAGGAGTAGAAAAGGATTTTCTTTTTGCAAGCGCTCTTAGTTCAGTTTGGTAGAACGCGGGTCTCCAAAACCCGATGTCGTAGGTTCAAATCCTACAGAGCGTGATTCCCTCTATCTTATGTGATTCCCTCTATCTTATGTCGAAACAGAGTAAAATAACTTAAAAAAACAAAGTTGAATTGCAACTCCAATTTGACCTCCTCTTTGGTCTGGAGGAGGTCAATCAAAAAAGAAATATTACTCAATCAAAGATCCAACTGATCCCCACGCCTGTATTGCAAATACGCAGTCACGAATAATCCCGCTAAAGTAATAGGAATTAGGCCTAAGACGATTCCAAATAGAAAAACTTCAATCATTTCGATTTGTTTGAGGGGATAAAAAAAAGAGGTACGATCTATCTC